TTGGATAAGATATCGAAATCTATTCCTTCTTGATTGAAAGGAATTCCTATAGCTCCAATAAACAAAGGAAATAGCACTAATACAAGCATAACAAATAACATAGTATTGTCTGATTCATGAGGATAAAAAAAAGTCTTCGTAGCACCAAAAGGAAAGATAGTAATAAAAGGCGTATTTGTTACATTACTAGCAATTCGATAGGTCTTCTTCGAAAAAAAAGAAGCCCTTTCATTATTATTCATTGTTAATAAAGCGACTAAACAAAAATCTTTTTTAATTGAGTTTTGCTCTTCTTTACCCCATAGAGATATTGAATAGAAGGAATTGCTTTTTTTGCCACTGTAATTTTGAAAACAAACGTTTAAATGTCCCTCAAACGTAAGTAAATAAATCCTAAATATATAAAATGCGGTTAATCCGGCTGTGCTAAAAGCTATTATTGCGAAAATCGGCGAATACAACCAACTATCATTAAGAATTTCATCCTTGGACCAAAAACAAGCAAGAGGTGGAATACCACAAAGAGAAAGGGTACCTAATAAAAAAGCAGTTTTTGTAATTGGCACGTGCTTTCTTAACCCGCCCATAAGAACCATATTCTGACTTTTATCTGGAGAATATCCAACAACAGCTTCCATTGAATGAATAATTGATCCGGATCCTAAAAACAACAGGGCTTTCGAATAAGCATGAGTAGTCAAATGAAATAAAGCGGCTCGATAAGACCCCATACCTAGAGCTAACATCATATAACCCAATTGAGACATTGTAGAATAAGCTAAACCTCTCTTAATATCTTTTTGAGCAAGAGCTAAAGTAGCTCCTAAAAAAACTGTTATTATACCTATCAAAGATATTAGATTCATTATGTACGGTATGACTATGAAAAGCGGAAGAAGACGAGCTACAAGAAAAATTCCCGCTGCTACCATAGTAGCAGCATGGATAAGAGCCGAAATAGGAGTCGGCCCTTCCATGGCATCGGGTAACCATACATGGAGGGGGAATTGCGCAGATTTAGCAAGCGCGCCGGCAAATAATAGAAATGCACACAAAGTAACAAAGAAAAAGTTAATCGCATTATTAGAAATCAAGTTATTGAATATTTCGAACAAATCTCGAAATTCGAAACTACCTGTTATCCAATAAAGACCTAAGATTCCTAATAATAATCCAAAATCCCCTACACGATTAGTTACAAATGCTTTTTGACAAGCACTTGCCGCAATAGGGCGTGTGAACCAAAATCCTATTAATAGATAAGAACACATTCCAACCAATTCCCAAAAAATATAAATTTGTATGAAATTCGAACTTGTAACTAATCCCAACATTGAAGTATTGAAAAAACTCATATAAGCAAAAAATCTCAAATATCCTTGATCATGAGACATATAATTGTCACTATAAATAAGAACCAGAATTCCAACCGTAGTGATTAATATTAACATAATAGAAGTAAGTGGATCAATAAAGTATCCGAACTCGAAAGAAAAATCATTATTGATGGTCCAAGACCATACGGATTGATAGATAGAAGTTCGATCGATTTGCTGAATAAATAGATCGAACGAAAAAATCATAACTATACTTAACAATAAAATACTAGGAAAAGCCCACATACGGCGAAGATTTTTTGTTCCCGTCGGAAAAAGTAGAAGTCCCACTCCTATTAACATAGGGACTGGAAGTGGAACGAAAGGTATGATCCAGGAATATTGATATGTATGTTCCATAAAATAATAATAATTTTTTTTTATTCTTAATTAATTGTTTCTGATTCACCGGTTCTAATCTCTTTTAAAAGAGATTAATAAAAAAATTAAGGTATTAAAAAAACGTAAATAAAATTATCTATTCATAGTTATTTTGAATCTTTTCCAACTACTTCAAAAAAAAAAAAAAAAATAAAAAGTTCAAAACAGTATATAACTAAGTTACTAGTAAAAAAAAATAATTTTTTTTTTTACTATGTAAGATTTTTATGAAGATAAAGCAAATTAAAATTTCAATTATTATTCCCTATTACAATAATTTATGTACATAGATCAAGAATAAAGAATTACACCAAATTTAAGTACTTGATTTTGGTATAAATCATAAGAGGACCCCCCACCCAATAAATTAAGAACTAGGTATTTTTGTTTGTTTATTTTCTGTTTATTCAGAATCATTAACTAATTCATTTCGGAACGGATTAATTGTCTTCCATTACAATAAATGGCATTTAATAACTAATTACTAGAAAAAAAAAAAGATGAAAATTTTTTTTTTTGATTAGGTAGGTAAAACCTCTTCAATGTATTTTTTATATCTAACTGTAGCATGCCGAAAATAGAAAGAGATAGAAACGAAAGGACTTTTGCCCCTTTTTTTATCAACTTCAACCTATTCTATTTTTATTAGATGGCATAATCCACCCTATAGATATACGATTTGAATAGGTATAGAAAGGTACCACCAATAACTCCGAAATAGGAATTTTTCTTTCACCGATATTTATGGAATAGAAATTGAAAAACTCCTATAATTATATTTTTTTTTGTTCTAGTACTATTTTATGCCATTTTCACATATTTATTTTTGTTTATAAAGGGAGTATACTTTAGGAAATAAATAGACAAATAATGAAATGAATAGTCTGGAATGAATAGCAAAAATAAAAAATGATTTGTTTTTAAACAATAGATGTCTTTCACATCCAATTTTATCAATGAATAACCTTTTCTTTTTTGAATGGCAGTTCCAAAAAAACGTACTTCTATATTAAAAAAACGTATTCGTAAAAATTTTTGGAAAAAGGGGGGATATTGGGCAGCGTTGAAAGCTTTTTCGTTAGCGAAATCCCTTTCTACCGGGAATTCAAAAAGTTTTTTTGTACGACAGATACGACAGATAAATAATAAAACGTTGGAATAATCGGACTCAGCCTGACTCGAAAAATGAGTTAATTTCTTTTAGAATTTAGACTCTATAATCTCTATAATATAGAATAGGAAATTTGAAATAAAAAAAAAAAGCAAAATAAAAAAAGTAAGTAACGATTTCCATTCCCTAAAATTTTGAACCAATTGATTTGTCTACTGAATTCGAAAAAATGGTACTTTGTTTTTGTTTTTATTTGAAAAAAGAATCAAGAGAAACTAGAAAGTTTCATCTTTCTTTTTATTTGAATATTTTTTTTAGTCCCAGGGTGGGGATTCTTATTTTCCCCATCACCCTACCCACTTATAAATAACCACAATAATAATTTTTTTCTATTTAGACTTTTCTATTTCTATTTAGACTATACAAGAGGAGATATAAAATCTTTCGACAAAATCAATGTTAGGAAAAATTAATGGATTGTTGAAACTAATTGATTAAGTATAAAACTTTTTGTAACTTTCTGAATCATTATTTTTTTGAATCACTATATATACCATATACCCTATACCTCACACTTTCACTCCAATTGAGAAAAGCGCCTTTTTCCATTTAGGCAGATATTGTATACGAATAGTGTGAAAATTTTAAGTGATTCAAAACAAAAAAAAAAATCCTATGTTTGAAAGGAAGGATCAATCAAAAAATATATATCTTTATAATTTGAATTTAGAAAGAAGTTTTTGAAGTCGAGTACAATTACAATTACGATAGAAATCAAAAATTTTTTATATAATATCGTCCAGCTCCAATACCTAATTGGTTTGATAAATCCTAGCACAAATTAATACTGAAAAAAACATAACAATTACAACAATACAAAAGTTATAAAAAATGAAAAAAAAAAAGGGAAAGAACATTTTTTTTTAGTTTGCCGCCGGATTGAAGTTAGAACTATTTAGTTACAACCGTTATAACAGTTCTAGTTTATCAAAACATAAACTATGAAAACTTCCATTGTTGAGTTAAATAAAACTGAAATATTAAATAACTAAATAAGACGACAAAAGGGGGAATCTTTCAATCTCTATTTAAATGAATTTTTATTCATCAATTTGAATGCTTCCTAAAAACGATTTCATTGAAATTGAGTCTTTCAATCTCGACGATTGACTAAAAATAGGTTATTATGATTTTGAGTAAGCCGCTATGGTGAAATCGGTAGACACGCTGCTCTTAGGAAGCAGTGCTAGAGCATCTCGGTTCGAGTCCGAGTGGCGGCATAGCGTCTTCGAAAAGATATCCAAAAAGTCCTTTAATGAATTTAATTTATGATTCCCATTCTGTATACTTTAGGGATTCTCGCTTTTCATTTTTTTTTTTTTTATGATATTTTCAACTTTAGAGCATGTATTAACTCATATATCTTTTTCGGTCGTTTCAATTGGAATTACAATTCATTTGATAACCTTATTAGTCGATGAAATCAAAGAACTATATGATTCATCCGAAAAGGGGATGATAGCTACCCTTTTCTGTCTAACAGGATTATTAATCACCCGTTGGATTTATTCGAGGCATTTCCCATTAAGTGATTTATATGAATCATTAATCTTTCTTTCATGGAGTTTCTCCATTATTCATAGGATTTTATATTTTAAAAATCATAAAAATCATTTAAGCACTATAACCGCGCCAAGTGCTATTTTTACCCAAGGCTTTGCTACTTCGGGTTTTTTAACCAAACTCCATCAATCCGGAATATTAGTACCCGCTCTCCAAGTCCAGTGGTTAATGATGCACGTAAGTATGATGGTATTAGGCTATGCAGCCCTTTTATGTGGATCATTATTATCCACGGCCCTTCTAGTCATTACATTTCGAAAAGTTATAAGGATTTTTGGGAAAAGCAATAATTTTTTAAATGGAAATGAGTCATTTTGCTTTGGCGAAATTCACTACATGAATGAAAAAAGTAATGTTTTACTAAATACTTATTTTCTTTCTGCTAGAAATTATTACAGGTATCAAGTGATTCAACAATTGGATCGTTGGAGTTATCGTATTATTAGTTTAGGATTTATCTTTTTAACCATAGGGATTCTTTCGGGAGCAGTATGGGCTAATGAGGCATGGGGATCATATTGGAATTGGGATCCCAAGGAAACTTGGGCATTTATTACTTGGACTATATTCGGGATTTATTTACATACTCGAACAAATACAAATTTGGAAGGTGTAAATTCTGCAATTGTGGCTTCTCTCGGCTTTCTTATAATTTGGATATGCTATTTCGGGGTCAATCTATTAGGAATAGGGTTACATAGTTATGGTTCATTTAATTAACATCTACTTGAATTGAAGAAAAGAGAAAGGGCTTGATGAATACAAACATAGGACAGCGCATATATCGAAACGAAACTTAGTGTAAGACGCCGAGAACCTTTTGAATCACCCCACTACTTGATTCAAAAGGTTCTTACAAACGCCAAAGGCGTCTGGTCACAATTAAAATTCCATTTTTTTTTTTTTTATTTATTTAACTTAAACTTAAGAGAAGAAAAAAGACTTCTTTTTTCATTGGACAACGAACCATTTTAAAAATCATGGGATTGCTTTTTGATTTTTTTTTTGTTTTTTTTTTTTATTCATGAAAACTATCTATAAAAAAATTAGATATAATAGCTTCGACCTTGTCCACTGATAGTGAGAGAACGAAATCCGGATAAATACCAATACCTATTACGGGTAGAATAATAGAGATCAAAACAAATAACTCTCGGGGTCCAGAATCAAAAAAATAAGAGTTTGGGGCATTAAATAGCTTGTACCCATAGAACATTTGCCGTGACATAGATAATGAATAAATAGGAGTTAATATCATTCCAATTGCCATTACAAAGGCGATGAGTATTTTTGTCATTAACAAAAATTTTTGGCTGGTAATTATTCCCAAAAATACTATCAATTCTGCAACAAAACCACTCATGCCCGGTAATGCAAGGGAAGCCATCGATAAGATACTGAATAGCGTGAATATCTTTGGAATTGGGATAGCCAGCCCGCCCATTTCGTCGAGATAAGCAAGACGTATTCTATCATAACTCGTTCCTGCCAAGAAAAAAAGTGCAGCACTAATAAACCCATGAGAAATTATTTGTAAAATGGCTCCGTTAAGTCCTGTATCGGTTATCGAGCCAATTCCTATAATTATGAAACCCATATGAGATACGGAGGAATAAGCTATTCTTTTTTTTAAATTCCGTTGGCCAGGAGATGCTGAAGCTGCATAAATTATTTGCATTGTACCTACTATCATGAACCAGGGAGAAAATATAGAATGAGCGTGCGGTAATAGTTCCATATTGATCCGAACCAACCCATACGCCCCCATTTTTAATAAGATTCCGGCTAAAAGCATACAAGTACTGTAATGTGCCTCTCCGTGGGTGTCTGGTAACCATGTATGGAAGGGTATAATCGGTGATTTGACAGCAAAAGCAATAAGAAATCCAATATAGAATATTATTTCCAGTGCCACGGGATACGATTGATTAGCTAATGTTTCCAAATTTAATGTTGGTTCATTGGAACCATATAAACCGATACCCAAAACTCCTATTAATAGAAAAACAGAACCTCCTGCAGTGTACAAAATAAACTTTGTAGCTGAATAAAGACGTTTCTTTCCACCCCACACGGATAGAAGTAGATAAACGGGAATTAATTCTAACTCCCACATGATGAAAAAAAGTAAAAGGTCCCGAGAAGAAAATGATCCTATTTGACCGCTGTACATCGCTAACATCAGGAAATGGAATAGTCGGGAATTCCGAGTAACTGGCCGAGCCGCTAAAGTAGCTAAGGTGGTAATAAATCCCGTCAGTAAAATAGGTCCTAGGGAAAGTCCATCTATTCCCAATCGCCAGTCAAAATCAAAAAAGTTGATCCATTTATAATCCTCTGCCAGCTGGATTAATGGATCGTCCAAGCGGAAATGATAACAGAATGCATAGGCCGTTAGAAGGAGTTCTAAGACACATATATATATCGTATACCCCCTAGTCACCTTATTTCCTCTATGAGGGAGAAAGAAAATTAAAGAACCCGTGGCTATCGGAAAAACTACAATTATTGTTAACCAAGGAAAATAATTCGTGGTAAAGACAAGATACACTTGGACCATAAAAACCTGTGCTCGAAAAACAAAATATATTCTTATTTTGTTTTTCGAGCACAGGTTTTTGTCGGTAATCGGTAAAAAAAGCTAAACTGTATTCAAAATGTATTCAAGTGGGGTTTTCGGGAACGTATCAATATCAATAAGCTAGACCCATGCTTCGAGTTGTTTCATGCCATAAATAAACTCGAACACTCAAGAAATCCGTTGGACAGGCGGATTCACATCGCTTACAACCAACACAGTCCTCTGTTCTTGGAGCCGAAGCAATTTGCTTTGCTTTACATCCGTCCCAAGGTATCATTTCTAATACATCTGTAGGGCAAGCTCGGACACATTGAGTACACCCTATACATGTATCATAAATCTTTACTGAATGTGACATTGGATCTATCAATTTTTGAACTCTTAAATTTTCGATCTAGTCAATTTGGAAACACCATATATTTGAACACCAGATGAATCAATGATTTACCAGAATTTTTCTAATTAATCTACTTCTGGATCAACTCCTAAGAGGGAACAAAGATACTTTGATTTCTTTCGGTTTCACAAACATCATCGAGATTACGACATATTATATATGCTAAATCGAATTGATGACTATTATTCTAAATACTACTTATTCAACAAAGTCGATTGATTGATACGAGTCGATTTTCTGTTACGATAAATTGAGGAAACAATAGCTGATCCAATAGCTGCTTCAGCGGCTGCAATAGCTATAACAAAAATTGAGAAAATATCTCCTTTTAATTGTCGACTATCAAAAAAATCAGAGAATGTTACGAAATTTATATTAACCGCATTTAGTATAAGTTCAAGACACATCAGGGCCCGAACCATATTTCGACTCGTAATCAATCCATAGATACCGATAGAAAATAAATAGGCACTCAAAACAAGTACATGCTCGAGCATCATTGACCAACTCCGTGCCAATTTGGATTCATTTCAATATGAACAATAATTCAAGTGATTCGATTACTTAGAATAGAACAAGTACGGAACAAAAGAATATATTGGTAATAGATCGAATAAAAAAATTTCTATTTTTATTTTCTATTTATACATGAATAGTATTCAACTAGAATTGAAGGGAAATGGATGTGATAAGACAGAAAAAGGTTGAATTTTGATTGCTGTTGCTAGTTATAAAGATTTTTTACTGACGAGCCACGGCAATTGCACCTATCAAAGCAACTAAAAGAATTATTGAAACGAGTTCAAATGGAAGAAAAAAGTCTGTTGATAAATGAATTCCAATTTGTTGACTATTACTTATCAAATCTTGTTCTATAATCTGGTTGGATCGTGTAGTCCAAATAATCCCGTACCACGACGTATCTAGAATAGTAGTGATTAGCGAAAAAAAAATACTTGTACAAACCAGGGAAGTAACCCCATCACCAATAGTCCAAAGATTAAAATGAAAATCGTTGGAATAGTCTGAACCATTCATGAACATTACAGCAAATATGATTAAAACATTTACAGCTCCCACGTAAATAAGGAGCTGCGCGGCAGCTACAAAATGGGAATTTAATAGAATATAAAATAAGGATATACAAACAAGAACCAATCCTAAGGAAAAGGCAGAATAAATTGGGTTGGTAAGTAATACCACTCCCAGACCTCCTAATATAAGACCCGATCCCAGAAAAACTAAAAGAAAATCATGTATTGGTCCAGGCAAATCCATTATATTAAAATAAGAGATAAATAAATCGAAATGTTTTTCATGACTTTATTGAACCGACCAGGAAAATTTTTTTTATGAGACATTCCCAATTGAATTTAATTCTAATCTATTAAGTGAGAATTGATGCGGATACAGCTATTGGATCAATTTCGTTCTTTTCTTTATTCGAAATGGCAATTTGAAATTGAAACTATATAGTTCGAAAAAATTATGTATATATTAATAGACTTTCCATACAAATTAAGTTGTACTTCTCATCACCCAATAAATAGTTGGGCTTTGTAGTTATTGACCAAGCAAAGAAAAAACTCTTATTCTTTTATACCAAATATACCAAAACTAAACCTTAGTAATTGGAAATTAAGAGGTTTACCCATTTTTTCTTTGAGGCGAATTCAAAACTGTTCGAATTGTAAAATCGTCACTTATTGACATTGGTAAACGACCTAAAGCAATTTGATTATAATTCAATTCATGACGGTCGTAAGTAGCAAGTTCATATTCTTCAGTCATTGATAAACAATTTGTTGGACAATACTCAACGCAGTTACCACAAAAAATACAAATTCCAAAATCAATACTGTAATTAAGCAAGCGTTTCTTTCGAATATCTGTTTCCAATTTCCAATCAACAACAGGCAGATCTATAGGACATACGCGAACACATACTTCACAAGCAATACATTTATCAAATTCAAAATGGATTCGACCGCGAAAACGCTCCGATGTGATTAATTTTTCATAAGGATATTGAATAGTTACAGGTAAACGATTTGCTTGGGATAAGGTAATCATGAAACTTTGACCAATGTACCTTGCAGCTCGTATTGTTTGTTGACCATAATTCATGAATCCAGTTACCATAGGCATAGGGAACATATCGTGAATATCTCTGAATAATTTGAGTTTCTTTCTTTCTCTTGTTTGAGACAAGCGGAGAATATAGTATTCCTTTTTTCTTTACAGCGAAAGGAGTTGGGAAGAAGTTGCTAATAATAGATTACCGAGAGAAATAGGTAAAAGAAATTTCCATCCAAGATTTAATAGTTGGTCCATTCTTAGTCTAGGTAAAGTCCATCTTGTTGTAATAGGAATGAACAGGAACAAATAAGTTTTAGCTAATGTAATAAAGATACCAATTGTCGTTCCAAAGATTCCATCCGCTTTATTTATTTCAAATAGCTCAGGAACTAATATATATGGAATGGAAAGATTCCAACCGCCCAAGTAAAGAACTGTTACAAATAATGAGGAAACTAATAAATTTAGATAGGAAGCAACGTAAAATAAACCAAATTTGATTCCTGAATATTCGGTTTGATAACCTGCTACTAATTCTTCTTCTGCTTCTGGTAAATCAAAAGGCAATCTCTCACATTCCGCTAGGGAAGAAATTAGAAAAACGATAAACCCTATAGGTTGACGCCACAAATTCCACCCCCAAACCCCATATTTGGATTGCGCCCCAACTATATCAACTGTACTTGAACTGTTAGATAATCATAGTCGGTGAGAACATTACTGTTCCCATCGCTATTACAAAACCGTACATGAGATTTTCACCTCATACGGCTCCTCAGGGCCACAAATAAATGTAAGGACCGGACCAGTATTAGTTATCTTGATATGGTTATACGATAGATAGAGTAAAAATCTAGCGAAGGGTCCCCAATTATACCAATGGAATTCTGTCTGCTAGAAGGATAAAAAAAAGAGGATTTCTGAATTAATCTCATCCTTTAATAATTTAAAATTTTTCTGTGTTGAGTAATAACTTAATCAACCCTTCAATAAAACACTCCTTGTAGAAATATCAATAGATATTTCTACCCATCCTTTTATTTTCGATTACAAAAAAGAATTAGACATTACATTAGTTCATGAATGATGACACGAATTTGATTTCTATGAATATATGAAAGAAAGAATAAAAGGGCCTCCCCCTTTTTTTATATATTGTAATTGTATTTTTTTCTACTTTTTTTGTTCCTCTTCTTCTTTCTGAGAAAAAGGGGGGCTTAAAAAAAGTAAAGGATTATTTCGTTCCTGATAGTAATTTCTTTAATTGATGGATAGGAGCATACTCTGGATCGGAATTGTGGGGAGTACTGCCTGATCATTTCTACCAATGTAAAGCCCCAATTAGTATTCTTTTTATGTTATGCAGAAGTATCCTTTTAGATAATTTACATAATCTCCATTACTAATCTGTTGTGTGTATTTTGGTGTTCCTTACTATCCACCCATTTTTTTTTTTTCAATCCCCCGTTTTGGAATATATGTATTGTAATACATACAACTGCTAGTGAAAATTCTATATGGGTGATCTTTTGAGCCCGCTTCAAGCTAGGATGATCAATCAACCAATCTTGGGGTAAAGGGTTTCTTTCACTTTTGTTTACTTACCCTTAACTCTTGTACATAGGAAATGAGACTCAATCCACTTTACTGCGAATTTATAAGTTGTTTTCTTTCACTCATATATAACTATCTAATATATAACTATCTAATTTCTTTTATTAACCTAAAGAATAAATAAATGAATAAAAAAATGAAGATATCGATATCTATTCAATCTAGAGTCAAAAGGAAAAGAATAGGAAAAAGAAAAGCTTAGGTTTTAGCGAACCGCACGTAGAGATATTGATAAAACACATAAAGTTAATGGTATTTCATAACTAATCGATTGAGCAGCAGCTCGCAGACCACCTAAAAAGGAATATTTATTATTTGATCCATATCCGGACATAAGAAGTCCAATAGGAGCAATACTTGAAACGGCAATCCATAAAAAAATACCGATATTGAGGTCAGCTAAAACAAGGTTATAACTAAAAGGAATTACTGAATAACTTAGTAGAATTGCTATGACTGCTATAGATGGTCCAATACTGAATAAAAAGGTATTTCCTCTAGATGGAAGAAGATTCTCTTTGAAAAGTAGTTTTGTCCCATCTGCTAAAGCTTGAAGAATTCCAAAAGGGCTGGCGTATTCAGGCCCAATACGTTGTTGTATTCCTGCGGATATTTCTCTTTCTAACCACACAATTACTAGTACACCTATTGTGATTCCCAATACAGGAGTCAAAATAGGGACAAGCATCCATATGATCCCAGAGACCTCTTGTAAAGATTCCAATCTGGAAAAAGAATTGATATCTTGTACTTCTGTTGTATCAATTATCATTTCAACGATCAACTTCCCCCATAATGATATCTATACTACCTAATATTGTCATAATATCAGCCAATTTCCTTCTTTTAACTAATTGCGGAAGAATTTGCAAATTGATAAAACCCGGTGGGCGAATTTTCCATCTCCAAGGAAAACCACTTTGATCTCCTATCAGAAAAATTCCCAATTCTCCTTTTGGGGCTTCGACTCTTACATAAAGTTCTTGTTTCGGCAATTCAAAAGTAGGAGAAGGTTTTTTACTAATGAATCGATCTTCAAAATCATTCCATTCTTGATCGCTTTCTCTATTAAAGCATCGGATTTCTAAATTCTCATAGGGTCCTCCCGGAATTCCTTCCAAAGCCTGTTGAATAATTTTTATGGATTCCGTCATTTCACCGATTCGGACTAAATACCGAGCTAATGAATCTCCTTCTTTTTGCCATTGGACTTCCCAATCAAATTCGTCATAACACTCATAATGATCAACTTTACGAAGATCCCATTCGATTCCAGACGCTCGTAGCATTGGTCCTGATAACCCCCAATTTATTGCTTCTTCTCCACCAACAATGCCCACTCCTTCAACTCGTTCTAAAAAAATAGGGTTTCGCGTAATAAGTTTTTGATATTCAACAATCCCGGTTAAAAAATAATCACAGAAATCCAAACATTTATCTATCCAGCCATGAGGTAAATCAGCCGCTATTCCTCCGATACGAAAATAATTATGCATCATTCTCATACCGGTGGCAGCTTCGAATAGATCATATACTAATTCTCTTTCTCTGAAAATATAGAAGAAAGGAGTCTGTGCACCAATATCTGCCATAAAAGGGCCAAGCCACAACAAATGAGAAGCTATACGACTCAACTCCAACATAATTACTCTGATATAGCTAGCCCTTTTAGGTACTTGAATATTTCCCAACTGTTCTGGTCCATTTACAGTTATTGCTTCTGTGAACATAGTAGCTAAATAATCCCAACGGGTTACATAAGGCAGATATTGTATAATTGTTCGGTTTTCCGCGATTTTTTCCATCCCTCTGTGTAAATAACCCAATATCGGTTCACAGTCAATAACATCCTCGCCATCTAGAGTAACGATGAGACGAAGAACACCGTGCATTGATGGGTGGTGAGGTCCCATATTGACTATCATAAAGTCTTTTCCTGTAGATAGTATACTCATTGGTTTTTCCTCTATTCATTCTTACATGAATTGTTGAAAGCGACAAGAAGTTCATCAAGATTCAAAATCAAATAATTCAAAATTGTTTTTCAAATTAACGATTTTTTGACTCCCGAATATTCAACTGACTAATTAATTCTTTATAACGTACTCTATTTTTCTTTGACAAATAAGCTAGGAGACGCTGGCGTTTTTCCAGAATTTTCCGTAGACCCCTTTGAGATAAATAGTCTTTTCTGTGCAATTCTAAATGTGAAGTAAGTCTTTGTATTTTATTGGTGAAACGGAATACTTGAAATTCAACCGATCCACTGTTTTCTTCTTTTTTTTCTTGAAAAATAACTGAGATGAATGAATTTTTTACCATAAAACGAAACCCCCCCTCTGTTTTTTTAATATGAATTTTACTGATCAGTAATAATAATTCTAGTTACTTGAATTTGATATACACAATAATCTTAAGTTCGTTATGAACTTCCTAGAAAATCAATAATAAATAATAAATCCAATTTTCAATTTGATTAGGGATCCATCCAAAAGGATGGTATATTTATGCAAAAGAAAAAAATTTAGACCTAAAAAAAAAGATTTTCTTGATTCATTTATGGATCTAATTGAAATATCATTAAATTAGTATCATGTATCAGACTGGAATGTAAGACAAGACATGTGTACATTTCTTTGTTTTCATATCCCAAACATGGGACATGATAGATAGAAAAAACGTACTATTAACGAATTTTCAATCATGGATACATATGTATCCTTAGCATACTGAAACGACTGCCGTTATTGGTATTAAACCAATAGCGATTCATACAAATTAAATCTTCTAATCGATAATTGGGCCAAATAAAGAACTTTAATTTAATTAGGTTATTTTTCTCTCTAGCAAGATCTTTGCTTTTATCCAAAGCGTGACCACCATTTTTTACGTTATTAAAAAATACTGGATTTCTATGCATACCATTTTGATTCTTAAAATTAAAACAAATTTGAGTTCTCAATTCTCTACGCCGTTTAGGGACTAAAATATTTTCAGGAACAAGCAAATCATAATGATTTTTGTTTCTACTTCCAGTCATTTTTTGCTGTCTTGCAATGGATTCATCAAAATTTTTCTTATCAACATATCCTTTTTCTCGGTATCTTTTAGTAATTTTGCGCTTATTCTTATGAACCAATGAAATACCTACGGTTTGATATATAAAAAATTGTCCATCGTTTTTTACAGACAGACTAAGGGGTTCGATAATCAGCATTCCCTTTTCTATCAATTCTCTAAGAGTTAAATCTTTCTGAAGCGTCAAAATATCCAGACGAATTTCTCCCCTTTGAATAGAGGATATAGCAATTTCTCTAGGATTTATCAGTCGAATCAGGAGAGAATATATGTTGATATTATTGATTATTTTTTGATTTAAAGAATCATCCCATCTCAATTGAAAACACAAATTTTTTTTTAAGAAGAAATCAAGCTCTGCTTCTGTGTTGATGAAATCAAGCTCTCCGTTTCGCTTGTATTGCTTTTTCTTTCTACGTTTTTTCATGGTCAATCCCGTATAATTTTCTTCAACATCTTTTTCTTCTTGACTTTGCTTCACAAAGTCAAGATATTTTTTTTGATTGGATGATATAAAAAGATCTGCCTTTTTCTTTGCAGTTATATTTTTCTTACCATTTTTATTTCCATTAAAATTGAAAAGAAGTAATTTGATTGGTATAATCCAGGGTTTCATTTTATATGCATTCCAAAGTAGCACAAATTCTGGGAAGAACCAAAGCTCCTCGTTTGATATAGGACGACTTTGTATTTCTTCATTCATTCTCATCCAACCAACCCAGGATTCAATATCAACCTTATTTCTAAGGCAAAAATTGAGACTTCCCCAATCAAAATATTTTCTATCCGAATTTTTATTTTTTTCCATATCCATAATATCATCTTTTCCTAGATAATTATTGATAGGGATACCTCCCAGCATAGCAAATAATTTGCCTTTCTTTATATTGTATATATAAAAAAATTCTTCTTTATTATTTACTTGGACTAGTGATTTATCAATATACGAGTCTTTCTTATCTTCATAATTAATCGATTTATATGATAAAAGATCATATCTACAGTATTTTTTAAAATTATAGTTTTGATTCCGTAATGGGTCTTTTTCAAAAAAATTTTGTTTTTCGCAATGAGTTAATTTGTTTTTTTCATATGAATCTCTTTTAATTAAATCCTTATTTTGAGCCATACAGTGTTGATTGATTCTATTTCGCCATTCTTGTGGTACTAATCTAGCCCATCTAATCGGGGATAAATCATATTGATATTGATAATGATTGCTTAACCAGTTTTTCCATTGGTTCATTCCAAAATTCAAAAAAGGTTTATGTCTTAATTCGTAATTTAATATTCTTTGTTTTTCAAAAAAATCTTTTATTTCATTCTTAAGAAATAGAGATGTTCCGTGATATTGAAGAACGGATCTTAAATTGTAAAAGTTAATAACTTGGGCTTGAAATAATTTGTAAAATACATATGCTTGTGATTGTGAGAAAGACGATAAATCACAAGAAATCTTTGAATTCTTATTCCTAATCTTAGAAAGTGATTTTTTTATAGTTGAAATAAAGTGAATTCGATTTTGATTTGTTTTATTAATTAGTTCCTGATTTGCTTCATTATTGTAGACGTTTTTATCAATAATTTGAATTTTTTTTATGCTTGATTCAAGAAAAGGTTTTCCATTGATTCTTGGAATAGTAAGGATAGATAGAAAAAAATTTATGTATATCTTTTCAATGAAAAATTTTATAAAAAAATAGGATTTGCGGATTAATTGAGTATTTCTTTTTTTTAATATCTGCCAAATTTTTTTTGATGATTCTAATATTTTAGCATAATAACTTGTTTTGTTCGAACTAATATTTATTTCTTGAGTTAGCGATCCTTTTTTCTTTTCTTTTGTAATTTTATCTATTTGATTTCTGATTATGTTTGTTCTATTAGTTAGATCTTTCAGTTTTTTTTCTATTAGTGAGAAATTTGTCCAATCCATAGATGGAATTTCAATAGACGATTCGTGAATCATCTGATTACTGATTATCGAATTTTTTTTAGTTTCACCCAATTTATCTATTTCTCTCAATCTAAATAAGTTTATTGTTGAAAGTTCTTTTATTCTTCCTTTTAGAAAAGGAATGCTTTTGATGACCCATTTTGTGGTTTTTTTTGCGACCTTTCGAAGCAATTTTGTTCGTTCTTTTAAAACTCTTAAAACTATAAAAGAATTCGTTTTCAATTTTCTAATTTTTTTTTTTAGTTCTTTTAAAATGGGTTTAAAAAACGAACGTTGTTTTCGGGGAGAACCAAAAGGCCGTTCGGATTCAAGTCCCCAAATTGTTAAAAAACAAAAATCATTTTCTTGTCCACTTTTTTTGTTTATTGGATCTTTATGGGGGGATTGTATTTTAGATCTGTGCCAGGGTTTCAGGCGAAAAGGGAATAGGATCTTTATCTGTATACCGTCTGTTAACCAGTTTTTCGGAAATTCTGTTTCGGATAATTGAACACCGGTATAGGTGCATTTAACATGCATTTCCCGATTCCAATCCTTTAAATCCTCGGACCACTCGGGGACTTGGAATAATAACATGCGGACAATATTTTTAGCTATTATCAATAAAGGTAATATAATATATTTTCTAAGAATCGATTGGGTTACTAACACATAACCTCTTAGTGCTTGACCAAGTAACATGTTTTCCCAGATTTCTGCTCTTTCGCTACGTGTTTTTTCGTTGGTTTTGTATTTTTCTCTTCTTTTGTATTTTTCTCTTTTTGTCTTTTCATTTGTATAATCAGAAAATTTTTGATCTTTATTTTTCCACATCCAATTTCTAAAAATTACTTTCATCAGTGCGGAAATATTAAAAGAAAAATAAAATGCTTTGTCTATTCTGTCCAAAAAAAGGGGGGAATGGGCATTTGCTTGAACCAGTTCCCAAATAACGGTTTTACGTCTTTGTGCGCGCATGGAACCCTTGATTATATCTCGACGAAAATCAGATTTTTGCACATAACGTAGCAAAGTAATCTCCGCCACTTGATCAGGATTATGAGTATATTTGGTATTAGTATAAGTAGCGATATTTGGCCGGTTTTCAGTAAAAAGCATTAGACGTTTGGCTTTTCGTGAACGAATTGCATGCTCTTCCGGCACATGTCCGTCGTTTTCTGTCTCCTCTTGTTCTAAATTATCGATTAATTTGTATGACCACCGGGGAACTTTTTTACTAATTTCTTTTATTCCAATCGATTTTTTTCTAATTGTTTGATTGTTGGGGTCGGTTATAACTGCATCGAATAAAAATTTTAAAATT